AATAAATGTTGGATTTTTTAGCATTGAAAAAATTTAGCCTCGGTTTTAATAGGGTCCTTTAGGCTTTCTTTCGGAAAAACTTTTTAGGGTTAAATGACATATATATATATATATAATGCGGATGGCTAACCATATCTCAACTTGTTAGTCTGGACGTTCTCGGACCTTCCTTGCTTTCGGGGTTTGACAAGGAGAACAGGATTCGCTGAGCGTAGGGGGTAAGGGGGTTTGTCGCGCGAAAACGAAAAGGGGGCACATATATATCAGGGTAAGTTGAAGAAAGACAAATACGTTATGCACTTGATAGAGAATAATGTAATTCTTAAGTTATGTCTTTCTATCATTAACCTAGTTTAATTCATGCAAGAAAATATACCACCTTGATATATTACTTGAGCCTGCACTCTGAAATGTAAGTGAAAGGCTACCAAAAAAGAGAACGTTATGCATTTGGAAGAACGCTCGGCATGTGGGGTTGGTGAAGAGTATGTAATGACACCAAGAATCAGATGCAAGAATACCTCTAAATGGAGGGATTAAACATGCCATGCCCGTGACAGGAGAATCAGATGCCAGGAATAATTCACTACTATACCACCCTCCATAATATGTCCCTGATTCTATCATGGGTAATATGCCTTACATGACAAGGTTGGTGGTCTCTTACTGCATTAAGATTTTCGTAGTAAATCGTAGTTGATGAGTTCAAGGAAATGTTGGGTGCGATATTTAGGGGAATAACCTATAACCCGGGTTAAGATAAATTACTTGTGTAGTTTAATAATATGCTTATGCACGTCTTAGACGTTAGTACTTGCTTTTAGGTTAATATAAATGAATGGTGATAATACATATATAGTTCTACTACATGACATACAGTGGGTTTATGCACGTCTTAGGTGTTAGTACTTGCTTTTAGGTTAATATAAATGAATGGTGATAATACATAKKTANRCTTACCTGCATTATACAGGGACATCATTTGCGCATCAGGACATGTTTTTATACAGGGCATGAGTGCTACGCATCGATATGTAACCATATTGGTCCATCAGAAAATAGTTTAATTTTAGAATCCTGGCTTTGGGAGCCAGGGGTGGGAGTTAAAATCTCCTTTTTCTGGGGTTTTGGGCGTTTTGGGCGTTTTGGGCGTTTTGGGCGCTAGGAGGGGGTTTAACCCTCGATCTTCGGATTACAAGACCGATGCTTTTGAACTAAGCTACTAGGGCAAGCTCATTTCAATGCTTTATTCTCTGCCCAGCCTGCAAGTGGGGTGAGAAGAAGGAATAATGCAAAGTACAGAACTGAGGCGACTTGGCCGATAACAATGTATGGGTGTTCTACAGGCATGCCTCCAATTCATGTCAGAATAACTATATCTGCTACTAGGGTTCAGAATAAGAACTGGGTGATCGGTCGGAAGGTTAGTCCTCGTTGCTTAGAGGTGTGTAGAATTGGGACTACCAACAATACTAGGATACTAAACAATAGCGCTAGTACACCTCCTAGCTTGTTGGGAATAGATCGCAGAATGGCGTAGGCAAAGAGGAAGTATCACTCGGGCTGAATGTGTGGCGGAGTAACCAGAGGGTTTGCTGGAGTAAAGTTTTCTGGGTCGCCGAGTAGGGTAGGGGAGAATAAGGTTAGGGATGTAAGAGCTAATAGCATGAGGACAAAGCCAAGAAGGTCTTTATAGGAGAAGTAGGGGTGGAAAGAGATTTTGTCTGCGTCGGAGTTTAGTCCGGCAGGGTTGTTTGACCCTGTTTCGTGTAAAAATAGTAAGTGGAGAACAGTCGCGCCAGCGATGACAAACGGGAATAGGAAGTGGAAGGCGAAGAATCGTGTTAATGTCGCGTTATCAACTGAAAATCCCCCTCAAATTCATTGCACCAGGGTGTCTCCCATATAAGGCACTGCTGACAGGAGATTGGTAATAACGGTGGCACCTCAGAAGGACATTTGGCCTCATGGGAGTACGTAACCTACAAAGGCGGTCATTATAACTAAAAGAAGGAGGATGACCCCAATATTTCAGGTTTCTTTATAGAGGTACGACCCATAGTAAAGACCACGAGCAATGTGCATGTAAATACAGATAAAGAAAAATGAGGCTCCGTTGGCATGTATATTCCGGATTAGTCAACCATAGTTGACGTCCCGGCAAATATGTGTAACGGATGAAAATGCGGTTGAGATGTCAGAGGTGTAATGTATTGCCAGGAATAATCCGGTTAGGATTTGAGTGATTAAGCATAATCCTAGCAGAGATCCGAAATTTCATATCACTGAAATATTGGATGGTGTCGGAAGGTCAACTAGTGCATCATTAGCGATTTTGATTAGTGGGTGGGTCTTTCGTAGGCTTGCCATTATTGTTCCTGTAGTTGAATTACAACGGTGGTTCTTCAAGTCACTAGTCTCGGTTAAAGTCTGAGCGGGAACCATGACTTACTTTGTGTCTCTGTTATTGATAGCTTTAATTATAGGGTTGATCGCTGTTGCGTCTAATCCTACGCCATATTTTGCTGCTTTAGGACTGATAGTAGCGGCCGGGGTGGGATGTGGGGTATTAATCGGGAGTGGAGGGCCTTTCCTATCGTTAGTCCTTTTTTTAATTTATTTAGGGGGAATGCTCGTGGTGTTTGCTTATTCGGCGGCTTTGGCTGCTGAGCCTTTTCCGGAGGCCTGGGGAAGTCGTTCGGTGATAGGATACGTCTTGGCATATTTACTAGGGGTGATGCTTATAGGTGGGTTATTCTGAGGGGGATGACATGAGGGCTCTTGGGCAGCTATTGATGATATAAAAGAGTTCTCCGTGTTACGGGGGGATGTTGGTGGTGTGGCCATAATATACTCTTTTGGGGGGACAATATTAGTTATTTGTGCTTGGGTACTGCTGCTAACTCTACTTGTAGTGTTAGAGCTAACCCGGGGTTTGAGTCGCGGAACGCTTCGAGCAGTTTAAATAAGAATTAGGGTGACTGCCAAGATTATGGTTAGGAGGAAGATGGTTAGAAATTTCTTAATTGTCCCACGTGAAATATTGCCTACTACCTGTGCGAGTATTATCTGGGTGAGAGTAATTGACTTTGGGCCCGCAATTTCAAGCCAGGTTTGGTCGAGCTTGGTAGCAGTTGATCGTCCGAGGATCAGGCTAGCCTTCGGAGAGAGTCGGTGTATTAATGAGGGGAAGTAGCCCAGTATGTTTGAGAAGTGATGAGGGGAGTTTTTGTAGGCAGTCTTGTAGGGGTTGTTGGTTTTAGCTGCAAGTTCTATAGCGACAAGAAGGCCAGTCACGGCTACTATTAGGGCGGCCAGTTTTAGGGTTGTGGGCATGGTCATGACTGGCGTCTTCATGGGCAGGAAGTTATGGGTAATGATGAGCCCTGCAATAATGCTTCCCCAGGCAAGCCGTTTGACAGGTTGAATTATAAGTGGATTGTCTTCATTAATGGGGGATAGTGGAAGGAACCGTGGAGACCCCATAGTTACGAAGTATACAACGCGGAAGCTATAAACCGCAGTGAAGGATGTGGCAATAAGTGTCAGGACAAGGGCCCAGGCGTTAAGGTAGGAAGTATTAAGGGCTTCAATAATAGCGTCTTTCGAGAAGAATCCGGCGAGGAATGGGGTGCCTGCCAGCGCTAGGCTTCCGATCGTAAGACAGGTTGAGGTAATAGGTAGAAGTTTGTGGAGGCCGCCCATTTTCCGAATGTCTTGCTCATCATTAAGACTATGAATAATAGACCCCGAGCAAAGGAAGAGTATAGCTTTGAAGAATGCGTGCGTACAAATGTGGAGGAATGCTAATTGTGGCTGGTTTAGTCCGATCGTGACTATTATGAGGCCAAGCTGACTTGATGTTGAGAAAGCGACAATTTTTTTAATATCATTCTGGGTCAGAGCGCAAGTGGCTGTGTATAAGGTAGTAAGTGCCCCTAAACATAAGCAACCTGATAGCGCTAATTGGTTGTTCTCCATTAAAGGGTGTAGGCGAATCAAGAGAAAGATGCCCGCGACTACCATAGTGCTAGAGTGAAGTAGCGCAGATACTGGCGTCGGGCCCTCTATGGCTGATGGAAGTCATGGGTGTAGGCCAAATTGGGCCGACTTCCCTGCTGCCGCAAGGATGAGTGCAATAAGGGGGGTTGTCATGTCGTAGTTTTTTGACAGAGCGAAAACTTGTTGCATTTCTCAAGAGTTTAGATTCATGGCAAACCAGGCCATAGCCAGAATTAGCCCAATATCCCCCACACGGTTATAAATCACTGCCTGAAGGCTTGCGGTATTAGCGTCTGCTCGACCGTGTCACCAACCAATGAGTAAGAAAGACATAATACCAACTCCTTCCCAGCCAATAAATAGCTGAAATAAGTTATTAGCTGTAACGAGAATAATCATAGCTACCAGGAATAGCAGTAAATACTTGAAGAACCGGTTCATGTTAGGGTCGGAGTGTATATATCACAGTGCAAACTCTAAAATAGACCATGTTACAAAGAGGGCAATAGGGGTAAAAATAAGAGAGTAGTGATCAAATTTAAAGCTAATATTAGCGTCAAATATTAGCGTGTTTATTCATTGTCAGTTTGTGGTAACATTCTCCGCCCCCTGGGTCAGGTAAATTATGAGTGGTAATAGGCTCACGAAGAATGCGGTACTAACGGCAGTCTTTACATGGGTATTTGCCCAGTTGGGTTCTTGGGGGCGTGGGCTTAGTGTTATGACTAAGGGTAAAACAAGAATTGTAACAATAAGAAGGAAGGAGGAGGAGATGAGTAGGGCTGTTGAGGTCATAGCTTCCGCTTGGATTTGCACCAAGAGTTTTTGGTTCCTAAGACCAACGGATGAGCTGTTATCCTTCAGAAGCGTAAAGAAGCCGAGGACTTTAACCTCGGGATGCAAGTATTAGCAGCACTTACTGATTTCTGCCCTTCCTTGGTGAGTAAGGGGATTCTAACCCCTGTCTTCAGAATCACAATCTGATGTTTTGGTTAAACTATACTTACTAGTAACATCACCCTCACATGAGTTCTGGCTTTGCCACGAGGAGAATCACCGGAATAAGGTGAAGGGTCATCAGCAGATGCTCTCGGGTGTGAAATGGTGAGAGTTTCACGATGTGGTGTGGTGTCGGACCACGTTGAGATATCAAGAATATGTACAGGGAGTAGGCTGCAGTAATTAATGTTCCTAATCCAGTAAGTGCAATGGTTCAGGGAGATCAGCTAAAGAGAGTTGTAATAATCATGAGTTCCCCCATTAAGTTAGGAAGTGGGGGGAGTGCCAGGTTGGCTAGGTTTGCAATGAACCACCAGACGGCGGTTAATGGAAAGATTACTTGTAAGCCTCGAGCGAGAACTATGGTCCGACTATGGGTCCGCTCGTAAGCTGTGTTAGCTAAGCAGAACAGTATAGAGGATACTAGGCCGTGGGCGATCATAAGGATAATTGCCCCTGTGAAGCCCCATGGAGTCTGGATTAGAATACCTCCTGCTACAAGACCCATATGACTTACAGAGGAGTAAGCAATTAGTGACTTAAGATCAGTCTGTCGTAAACAAATAGACCCTGCCATAATAATACCTCAAAGTGCTAAAATAATAAATGGGTAGATTAGGTCCTTAGAGAGTGGGTCTAGTATGATTATCATACGCATCATACCGTATCCCCCAAGCTTTAATAGAATTGCTGCTAGAACCATGGACCCTGCAACGGGGGCTTCTACGTGTGCCTTCGGTAATCATAGATGAACGCCATAGAGGGGCATTTTTACTAAGAAGGCGAGCAAGCAGCCTGCTCATCAGATCTTATGGCCTCAGGAACTTACTAGTATGGGAGGGGTGTATTGGATAATTAATAGGGATAGAGTTCCAGTGGATTGTTGAAGGAGGAGCAAGGCTACTAAAAGGGGAAGAGATCCGGCCAGAGTATAGAATAAAAAGTAGGTACCCGCGTTGAGGCGTTCGGTTTGATTCCCTCAACGGGTGATGATAATAAGAGTAGGAATGAGGGTGGCCTCAAATATGATATAAAATATAATGATTTCTGTGGCGCCAAAGGCCATAATTAGAAAAGCTTGTAGTGAAGTGAGAAGTGTGATGTATAGGCGCTGACGTGCAATAGGTTCAGGGTTAATGTGGTTCTGGCTGGCCAAAATTATTAAGGGAAGGAGTCAGCATGTTAACGCCAAAAGAGGTGTTGAAAGGGGGTCTGTGGCTAAATAGGCGCTGGCGGAAGCTCACCCAGTCTCTGAGGTTCAGCCGAATCATGCGAGGCTCGCAAGGGCAATTAAGAGGCCATGGGTAGCGGTAACTGTTCACAGCCACTTAGGAGAGGCTAGTCAGATCGTTGGGAATATCATAACTGTGGGGATTAAAATCTTTAGCATTGTAAAAGATTAAGGTTTTGTAAACGATCAGTGCCGTGGGTGCGAGCTGTAGCTACTAAGAGTGCAAGACCTGTACTTGCTTCACAAGCGGAAAAAGCTAGTAGCAGTATAGGGGCCGTGGAGAAGCTTGTTGATTCAAATTGTAATGTCCAGAGGGCTAGGGCAATAAATAGGGACAATATCATTCCCTCTAAGCATAGCAGCGCGGAAAGCAGGTGTGTTCGGTGGAATGCTAGTCCTATAAGTCCTAAAATAAATGCTGAGGTAAAGCTAAAATGTACTGGTGTCATAAGGGGGCCATGGACTTAAACCATAATTTTCTGAGCCGAAATCAGAGGTCTTGTTTAGACTAGCCCCCTATTCCGCTCATTCTAGGCCCCCTTGGGTTCATTCATAAATTAGTCCAAGGGTCAACAGGATTAGGACTGTGGTGGCCCAAAAGAATGTTCCGGTTGGGCTGTGGAGCTGGTCCCCTCATGGCAGTGGGAGGAGGAGGGCAATTTCTAGGTCAAATAAGAGGAATAGAATTGCTACTAAAAAGAACCGCAAGGAGAATGGTAGGCGGGCTGAGCCTAATGGGTCAAATCCGCATTCATAAGGGGAGAGCTTTTCTGCATCTGGGTTCATCTGTGGTAATCAGAAAGATACAATTGCTAGGATTGACGATAGGGTTATGGCGATGATAAAAATGGTTGTAATTAAGTTCATTATCTTTCCTTGGGGTCTAACCAAGACTAAATGATTGGAAGTCACTTGTACAAACTTTAATACTAGAAAGATATGAGCCTCATCAATAAATTGACACGTAAAGGAATAATCATACTACGTCTACAAAGTGTCAGTATCAGGCAGCGGCTTCAAAGCCGAAGTGGTGTTCGGACGTAAAGTGGTATTGAATCTGGCGGAGAAGGCAGATGGCCAAGAAGGTTGAGCCAATAATAACATGTAATCCGTGGAATCCTGTGGCTACAAAGAATGTTGAGCCGTACACTCCGTCTGCAATTGTAAAGGGCGCTTCATAGTATTCCATTGCCTGAAGGGCAGTAAAATAAAAGCCCAGTAGAATTGTAAGTGCAAGGGATTGAATGGCTTGTTTTCGTTCGCCCTCCATAATGCTGTGGTGGGCCCATGTAACTGTTACTCCGGATGCTAACAATACGGCCGTGTTAAGAAGGGGCACTTCGAAGGGGTCCAAGGTAGTGATCCCAGCGGGGGGTCAGCATCCGCCTAGTTCAGGTGTTGGAGCTAGGCTTGAGTGGTAGAAGGCTCAAAAGAAGCCTAGGAAGAAGAATACCTCAGAAGTAATAAATAGAATTATTCCGTATCGTAACCCCTTTTGTACTGGTGGTGTGTGATGACCTTGGAAGGTCCCTTCTCGGATAACGTCTCGTCATCATTGAAATATTGTTAGAAGTAACAGAATCAGTCCGAGGGTTATCAGTGTTACTGAGTGGAAATGGAACCAGATTGCTAGGCCGGATGTCATTAGTAAGGCACCGACGGCTCCGGTTAATGGTCATGGGCTAGGATCAACCATATGATATGCATGCGCTTGGTGGGCCATTAAACGTTTTCCTGTAGGTAGAGGCTTAGGAGTAATACAAACACGTAGGCTTGAATTATTGCCACTGCAACTTCTAAAAGGGTCAAGAGGAAGAGTACGGCGGCTGTAAGGATGGCTACGGTTGGTATTATAGGCAGTAAGACAAATACAGCTGTGGCAATAAGTTGAATAAGAAGGTGACCTGCAGTTAAGTTGGCTGTAAGTCGGACCCCTAAGGCTAAAGGTCGAATAAGTAGACTAATTGTTTCGATAATAATTAGTACAGGAATTAAGGGGATAGGGGTTCCTTCAGGCAGTAGATGTCCGAGAGCAATTGTTGGTTGGTTTCGCATGCCGATGATCACTGTAGCAAGTCAGAGTGGTACAGCAAGTCCTATATTTAATGACAATTGTGTTGTAGGGGTAAAGGTATATGGTAGAAGGCCTAGTATATTAGTAGTGATGAGAAATACTATTAATGAGGTAAACATTAGGGCCCATTTATGTCCTCCCATATTCAAGGGCATTAATAATTGGTTAGTAAAACGGTTAATAAATCATGCTTGAAGTGTGGTAAGTCGGCTGCTTATTCAACGAGATGAAGGGGTTGGGAACAGTACCCATGGAAGTGCGAGTGCAATAGCGATGAGCGGAATTCCTAGGAAAGAGGGGCTTGCAAACTGGTCAAAGAAGCTTGTTATCATGGTCAATTTCAGGAGTCGGTTTTATGTTTTTCTTCACTTATTGGGGCTGGCTCATTAGGTGTTAGATGATTTAAGACTTTAGTTGGGATGATAGTAAGAAAGATGAATCATGAAAACACTAGAATTGCGAATCAGGGATTGGGGTTAAGTTGAGGCATGTCACTAGAGGTGGTCGGTAAGCACCAAACTTTGGCTTAAAAGGCCAACGCTTTGTCCAATAATTAGCTTTCTAGTGAGGCGTCTTCTAGTATTAGTGTGGATCAGCTCTCAAAATGTTTTAATGGGACGGCTTCGACTACAATAGGTATAAAGCTGTGGTTGGCGCCACAAATTTCAGAGCATTGTCCATAGAATACGCCTGGTCGTGAGGCAATAAAGGCAGTTTGATTTAATCGTCCAGGTACTGCGTCTATTTTTACACCGAGAGATGGGATGGCTCAGGAATGCAATACGTCCTCGGCGGATACTAGGACACGAATTGGTGATTCCATTGGAACTACTATTCGGTGGTCAGTCTCCAGGAGTCGAAACTGCCCAGGGGTGAGATCTTGAGTAGGAATTATGTACGAGTCGAATCCCAGGTCTTCGTAGTCTGTGTATTCGTAGCTTCAATATCACTGGTGACCTATAGCTTTAATTGTTAGGTGCGGGTCATTAACTTCATCTATAAGATATAAAATTCGAAGGGAGGGGAGAGCAATTAGTACTAGAATAACTGCTGGTAAAACCGTTCATACAATCTCGATCTCTTGAGAGTCTAAGATATATTTATTGGTAAGTTTGGTTGAAACTATCGCTACAATAATGTAGAGTACCATTGTGCTAATCAAAAATACAATTATTAGGGCGTGGTCGTGGAAGTGAAGAAGTTCTTCTATAACGGGTGATGCCGCGTCTTGGAATCCTAGTTGTGTGGGGTGTGCCATTAAATTTAAGACATACAGGAGTTTAACCTGCAATTTTACCTCGACAAGGTAGTGTAATATGCATATTTTACTAATGTCTCTAGAAGAAAGTGACAGAGTGGTTATGTGACTGGCTTGAAACCAGTACATGGGGGTTCAATTCCTCCCTTTCTCGTTAGTTTGATTGAACTTGGACAAACGCTGGTTCCTCGAATGTGTGATATGGGGGAGGACAGCCGTGTAGTCATTCTACATTTGTTATAGTTAGCTCTACTGAGGATACTTCTCGTTTGGCGGCGAAGGCTTCTCATAGAATAAATAAGAACATAATCACCGCTACTAGTGAAACGAGTGAGCCAATGGATGATACTGTGTTTCATAGAGCGTAAGCATCCGGGTAATCAGAATACCGTCGTGGTATCCCTGCTAAGCCCAGGAAGTGTTGTGGGAAGAACGTGAGGTTAACACCAATGAATATTACAGCAAAGTGGATTTTTGTTCAAGTATCATTTAGAGTATACCCTGAAAATAGTGGAAATCAGTGAACAAATGCCGCCATGATAGCGAACACGGCCCCCATTGAGAGTACATAGTGGAAGTGGGCAACGACATAGTATGTATCATGGAGAACAATATCGAGTGACGAATTAGCGAGAACAATCCCTGTTAATCCTCCAACTGTAAAAAGGAAAATAAAGCCTAGGGCTCATAGCATCGGGGTTTCTCATTTGATTGAGCCCCCGTGGAGTGTGGCGAGTCAGCTAAATACTTTAACACCAGTTGGGATGGCGATGATTATTGTTGCGGATGTAAAGTAGGCACGGGTATCTACGTCTATCCCGACAGTAAACATGTGATGGGCTCAAACAATAAACCCCAGGAGGCCGATGGCCATCATGGCTCAAACTATTCCTATATAGCCGAATGGTTCTTTTTTGCCTGCATAATAGGCTACAACATGTGAAATAATTCCAAACCCGGGTAAAATAAGAATGTAGACCTCTGGGTGGCCGAAGAATCAGAACAAGTGTTGGTATAGAATAGGGTCACCTCCTCCAGCTGGGTCAAAGAATGTAGTATTTAAGTTACGGTCAGTGAGAAGTATAGTAATTCCGGCAGCTAGGACAGGTAGTGATAGAAGTAGAAGGACAGCAGTTACGAGTACGGCCCATACGAAGAGGGGTGTTTGGTATTGGGAAATTGCTGGAGGTTTCATGTTAATAATTGTGGTGATGAAATTGACTGCCCCCAGAATTGATGATACACCTGCCAGGTGGAGAGAAAAGATTGTAAGGTCTACTGACGCTCCTGCATGGGCAAGATTACCCGCAAGTGGGGGGTAAACAGTTCATCCTGTTCCGGCTCCGGCTTCAACACCAGAAGAGGCCAACAGCAGTAGGAACGATGGGGGCAAAAGTCAGAAACTTATGTTATTTATTCGTGGAAATGCTATATCGGGTGCCCCAATCATTAAAGGTACAAGTCAGTTTCCGAATCCACCAATGAGAATTGGCATTACTATAAAGAAAATTATTACAAAGGCGTGAGCAGTAACAATAACATTATAGATTTGATCATCGCCCAGGAGTGAGCCAGGTTGACTTAGTTCGGCTCGAATGAGGAGGCTTAAAGCGGTTCCCACTATTCCGGCTCAGGCACCAAATACTAAATAAAGGGTACCAATGTCTTTGTGGTTTGTAGAAAAGAATCAGCGTGTAATTGCCACAGGTAGGGTAGCCGAGTGCCAGGCGGTGGGTTGTAGCCCCGAAGACAGAGGTTCAAGTCCTCTTCCTATCAAGCCCTGTGGTGGAGTGACCACGTTGGATTGCAAATCCAGAGATGCAGACTCATACCCTGCCGGGGCTTTCCCGCCTTACCCGGCAAATGGCGGGAAAGTAGATGGATGCTCGCTGGCTTGAGCGCTTAGCTGTTAACTAAGAGTTTGTAGGATCGAGGCCTTCCCATCTAGAAAGGCCTTAGTTTAACAAAAACATCTGATTTGCATTCAGAAGATGCAAGATAAACTCCTGTAGGTCTTATCAGGGGCTAGAAGAATTTCACTTCTGCTTAGAGCTTTGAAGGCTCCCGGTCTAATGCTATCCTAAGCCCCTAAATGATGAGCGTTACGATAGTAGGGGTGATGGGTAAAAGGCCGAGGGCCATCACGGTGGATAGGGCCAGGGGAATAGAGGCTTGGGTCGTCTGGACCCGCCAGGGGGTGGTTGAGGTGATAGTGTTAGGAGAGACGGTGAGAGTCATCGCGTAACAGAGTCGTAAGTAAAAGTAAAGGCTAATCAGAGCGGCTAGGGCCATGACGGTCGCGGTGAGGGGGAGGCCCTGCTTTGCAAGCTCTTCTAAAATTAACCACTTAGGCATAAACCCAGTAAGTGGGGGGAGGCCGCCCAGGGACAGCAGTATCAGGGCGGCTGTTGCCGTTAGCAGAGGGCTCTTTGATCAGGTGGTTGCGAGGGTGCCAACTTTTGTGGCGGATGAAAGTTTTAGGGTTAGGAATGCCGCGGATGTCATTAAAACATATGTTAGTAGTGCGAGGAGGGTAAGCTGAGGGGCATACTGAAGGACAATGATTATCCAGCCTATGTGTGCAATCGAGGAGTAGGCTAGTACCTTTCGTAGCTGGGTCTGATTCAATCCACCCCAGCCACCTACGAAGGCGGATATAAGTCCGAGGGCCGTGAGGAGGAGAGGGTCGAAAGCTTGGGCTGTTTGTATAATCAGGGCAAGCGGGGCAAGCTTCTGTCAGGTTGACAAAATCAACCCTGTAAGTAAGTCCAGGCCCTGCAGTACCTCGGGTATTCAGAAATGTATTGGTGCTATTCCAATCTTAAGTGCGAGGGCAGCAAGAACTATTGCGGTGGCGATTGGGTCCGATATACCAGTCATATTCCATTGTCCTGTAATCCATGCGTTAGTTGTGCTCGCAAAGAGGATGACGGCGGCTGCGGTAGCCTGGGTAAGAAAGTACTTGGTAGTAGCCTCTACTGCTCGGGGGTGATGATGCTGAGCTATTAAAGGGACGATTGCTAGAGTATTAATCTCTAGTCCCATTCAGGCCAATAACCAGTGGGAGCTGGCAAAGGTGAGGGTAGTCCCTAGGCCTAGGCTGGACAGAAGTGTAGCTAATACGTAAGGATTCATTGATGGAGGAGGGATTTTAACCGTCATGTTCGGGGTATGGGCCCGAAAGCTTATTTAGCTGACCCCATCATAGAAAGTGGTGTAGAGGAAGCACTAAGAGTTTTGATCTCTTGGGCATGGGTTCGATCCCCTTCTTTCTAAGAACTGAGGGGATTTTAACCCCTGTAAGCCACTCCATCAAAGTGGTCCCTGGCACTCGGGCACAGTTCCTGACTACAGCTGTGGGGGGAGGCCCGCTAATGCAATGGGGAGGGATACATGTCATAGCACGAGGGCTAGTGTTAGGGGAAGGAAGTTCTTCCATACTAAGTGCATGAGCTGATCATACCGGAACCGTGGGTAAGAGGCCCGTACTCACAAGAACACCACGGATAGGAGGGCGGCTTTGATTATTAGGCCAATCGTAGTAAGCTCAGGTACAGCCGGAAAATATGAGGTGCCAAGAAATAATACGGCGGAGAGGGTGTTTATGAGTAAGATGTTAGCGTATTCGGCGAGGAAAAATAAGGCAAAGGGACCTCCTGCATATTCTACATTAAAGCCCGAGACAAGTTCTGACTCGCCTTCTGTAAGGTCAAAAGGGGCCCGGTTGGTTTCCGCAAGGGTGGAGATGTATCATATTGCGGCTAGTGGCCACGCGGGAACAAGCAGTCAGATGCTTTCCTGGGCTGTACTAAAGGTCTGAAGGGTGTAGCCCCCAGAAAAGACGATTACCGAGAGGAGGATAAGTCCGAGGCTCACCTCATATGAAATTGTCTGGGCAACCGCTCGGAGGGCTCCGATGAGAGCGTATTTCGAGTTTGAGGCCCAGCCTGAGCCAAGAATAGAGTATACTGCAAGGCTGGATAGTGCTAAAATAAACAGAACACCTAGATTAAGGTTAATGACGGGGTGAGGTAAAGGCATAGGGGCCCAAAGAGTAAGAGCAAGGGTCAGGGCAAGGATGGGGGTCGCTAGGAATAAGAATGGAGATGATGTAGATGGACGAACGGGCTCCTTGATGAACAATTTAACGCCATCGGCGATGGGTTGTAGTAGACCATAAGGTCCTACCACATTAGGCCCCTTTCGTAACTGCATGTAACCCAACACCTTCCGCTCAACTAAAGTTAAGAACGCTACGGCCAGCAGAACAGGGACAATATAGGCGAGTGGGTTAATTAGGTGGGTCATCAGGGTGTTAAGCATGAACTGGGGAGAGGATTTGAACCTCTGGTTTTAAGGGCTTAGGCCTTATGCAATTTACCATGCTCTGCCACCCCAGTATGCCCTTATCTTGAGCGGCAGGGGTTTTGGCCCTCCCTTATTTAATTTATTTGCTTTCATGAATTAGGGGTGGGGCATGCGTAAAGTATAGGCCCCTCTTTTCCGATCCTTTCGTACTGGGAAAAGTAGCGTTACAGATAGAAACTGACCTGGATTGCTCCGGTCTGAACTCAGATCACGTAGGACTTTAATCGTTGAACAAACGAACCCTTAATAGCGGCTGCACCACCAGGATGTCCTGATCCAACATCGAGGTCGTAAACCCCCTCGTCGATATGGGCTCTGGGAGAGGATTGCGCTGTTATCCCTAGGGTAACTTGGTCCGTTGATCGGCTTTGCCAGCCGGATCCTTGTTGGTCAGATGTTCTGCGGCTTAAAGGTGTCCCTCTTAGCTTTAGGGGTTTTGGCCCAGTCCACTCGGAGGCTCGCTTTTCCTCCGTGGTCGCCCCAACCGAAGGTAAAATTCCATGGCCATTAAGTTCTTGCTTTTCATAGAGTTGCTTAACGTGGCTGGACTTTGTACCTTAAGCTCCAAAGGGTCTTCTCGTCTTGTAGTATTATACCCGCTTCTGCACGGATAGATCAATTTCACTGACTGGAGGGGGGAGACAGTTAAGCCCTCGTCTAGCCATTCATACAGGTCTCTATTTAAAAGACAAGTGATTGCGCTACCTTTGCACGGTCAATATACCGCGGCCGTTGAACCCGTAGTCACTGGGCAGGCTGGACCTCCTATACTTTGTGATGCAGGAGGCGATGTTTTTGGTAAACAGGCGAGGCTTGTGTTTGCCGAGTTCCTTCCCCTTCTTTTAGTCTTTCCCTTATAATGCCACTCCAGTGTGGGGTTAACGATTGGTTAGCTGTGAGTTCTTCTTGAGGTTTATTACTACCCACAATGCCCTCTTTGGTTGGGCTCGTTAAATTCCAGTGGTAGGTCCGATCTGGTCTACACTTGTGGCGGGAGAAGATCAAGTCTTCTTGTTACTCATTTTAGCATAGTCTCACCCATGTGGGCATGGGTTGGCCTAATATATTTAGGGGAGTGAGATTTTTTATCGGGATAATAAATTTCCTTCTGTCCGAGCTTTAACGCTTTCCGACTAGATGGCTGCTTTCAGGCCCACTAGAACAGTATATTTTATTTATTGTGATCTTTATCCTCCTGCAAAGGTTGTATCCTTTGTTAAAGGGGCTGTACCCCCTTCAACTAACTCTCGTATATTTCCATATGTCTTGATGATGTGTTTCTTGACTGAGGGCGTAACGAGGCTGAACTTCTATCCATTTCTTAGGCAACCAGCTATCACCAGGTTCGGTAGGTCTGTCACTTCTACCCGGAGCTCTTCCCACTCTTTTGCCACAGAGACGGGTTAGCCCTAAATTATATAGGCTGTCTCGGGGTAGCTCACCTGGTTTCGGGGTATCAAACTAAAGATCTCTTCGCTTGAGGGTACTGGCTAAATCATGATGCAAAAGGTACAAGGTTTAGTCTTTGTTTTCTTGCGCTTATATGGGTTGTTTCACTTCTCTTTCAGCTTTCCCTTACGGTACTTTTTCTATTGCTTTAGGTGAACCTTTTCTGTCTCCCATACTCAGGTAAAAAAATGGTTTAGTTTATAGGGTTGGGTCCTGTCTTGTTATAAATATTGTTGAGTTATACTAGTAATAAAGCTAGCTGGTTGGCTCAGGGCGACCCAATTTGCATGGGTGTCTTCTCGGTGTAAGTGAGATGCTTAACTGGCTCAGCCACGCCCTGAATTTTATCCAAGTGCACCTTCCGGTACACTTACCATGTTACGACTTGCCTCCCCTTGTCAGAGCTTTGGTGTTAGGTAACTTTATTGCATTTCGACAGGGGAGAGTGACGGGCGGTGTGTACGCGTCTCAGAGCCGGGTTCAAAAGGACACGCTGCTTCCTTTTTACTACTAAATCCTCCTTCAAGCACTATTTCATGTTGTATATCCGTAGTGTTCTGTATTAGAAAATGTAGCCCATTTCTTCCCGCTTCGTACGCTACACCTCGACCTGACGTTCTGGGTTGTGCCCATTTTGCTTACTTTTGTTGCCTTCACAGGGTAAGCTGACGACGGCGGTATATAGGCTGGGATGGCTAGAAGTGGTGAGGTTTAACGGGGGTTATCGGTTCTAGAACAGGCTCCTCTAGGGGGGTCTGAGGCACCGTCAGGTCCTTTGGGTTTCAAGCTAATGCTCGTAGTACCCGGGCGGACGTCTAATTGTAGTTGGACGTCTGAGTTTATGACTGAGCATAGTGGGGTATCTAATCCCAGTTTGTTCCTCAGTTTTCGTGGGGTCAGGTGGGCGTTTCTAAAGCTACTTTCGTTTATTGGGCTTCGGACTCCTAGAAGCGTATGACAGCCAAAGGGCCATTCGACTTTATTGTTTCACCGTCCTTAACCACCCTTTACGCCGTTGTACTATCAACTAGGGCCTCTCGTTTAACCGCGGTGGCTGGCACGAGTTTTACCGGCCCTCTTAGCTCTGACTGAGTCAAGTTTTCACTTATGGCTTAATATTTATCACTGCTGAATTCCCTTGGGGGTGTGGCTAGGCCTGGCGTCTTGGGCTAAAGATTTGCGCCTGATGCCTGCTCCTCGTCCCCGGGCAGGGGATTAAGGGCTTACTCACGGGACTGCGGAGACTTGCATGTGTAAGTTGGGCTAGAGCTGATAATAAGGTCGGGACCATGCCTTTGTGCATGCGGAGCTTCTCAGGGCCCATCTTAACATCTTCAGTGTTATGCTTTGTATTAAGCTACGCTAGC